AAAGAGTTCCCCGGTGGTCATACAAATTAATCGACAATTTTGCCCACGAGCTACGAAAATACGACGAAAATTTAAGAGGGGACCATGCATTTCGTTCACGAAAAGCCAAACGTTTAGTTGTTTCTGTTAATCACCAGAAAAAAGAAGATGTGACTTTTCCACGTTATTTGGAACAATCGGATTTTCGTCGATATATAATCAAAGGTTCCCTGCGCGCACAAAGACGTAAAACGGTTATTTGGAAACCGGTTCAAGCAAATGTCCATTCCCCTCTTTTTTTGAACAGAATAGACAAACCCTTTTATTTGTCTTTTGATATTTTCGGACTGATCAAAGTAATTTTTAGAAATTCTATGTGGAAAAATAACGACCAAAAATTTTCTGATTATACAAATGAAAAGCCAAGAAACTTGGATAAAAAAACAAAAAAGAAGCCCAAAAAAGAAAGATACACAAGACAAAAAAAGGTACGTATCAAACAAGCAGAAGGCTGGGATAAGCATTTCCTTACTCGAGCACTAAGAAGCTCTATGTTAGTAATTCAATTGATTCTTCGAAAATATATTATATTACCTTCATTAATACTAGCTAAAAATTTGGGTCGAATACTATTATTCCAAAATCCCGAGTGGTCCGAGGATTTTCAGGCTTGGAGGCGGGAAATTTATGTTAAGTGCACTTATAGTGGTGTTAATTTATCTGAAACAGAATTTCCGAAAAACTGGTTAACAGAAGGTATTCAGATAAAGATCCTATTCCCCTTTCGCCTGAAACCCTGGCACAGATCTAAGATACAATCCTTTGAGAAAGATGCAAAAAGTGAACAAGAAGTAGATTTTTGTTTTTTAACAGCTTTGGGATTGGAAACTGAAATGCCCTTTGGTTCTCCCCGAAAACCACGTTCATTTTTTGAACCCATTTTTAAAGAACTAAAAAAAAAAATATTGAAAACTAAGTCTTTTATAGTTTTAAGGCCTTTCAACGAAGGAAAAACAAAAGAACTTTCAAAATTGAGAGAAATCGATGAATTGGGTGAAACTCAAAAAAACTTGATATTCAGTAATCAGAAGATTCACGAATCGTCTATTGAAATTCCATCTATGGATTGGACAAATTTCTCCCGGGCAAAAAAAAAAAAGAAAGATCTGACTAATAGAACAAGCCGAATACGAAATCAAATATCTAAAATTGCAAAAGCAAAAAAAAAAGGATCGCTAACTCAAGAAACAAATATTAGTTCGAACAAACCACTTTATTCTGCTAAGATATTAGACTCATCAAAAAAGATTTGGCAGATATTCAAAAAAAGAAATACTCGATTAACCCGTAAATCCTATTTTTTTGTAAAATTTTTTATTGAAAAGCTATACATAAAATTTTTTCTAGCTACACTTACTATTCCAAGAATCAATGCGAAATCTTTTGTCGAATCAACAAGAAAAAAAATTCAAATTATTGAGAAAAACATCCACAATAATGAAGAAAATTCGGAACTAATTAATAAAAGAAATAAAAATGGAATTCACTTTCTTTCAACTGTCAAAAAATCACTTTTGAAGATTAGTAATAAGAATTCAAAAAATTATTCTAATTTATCGTCTTTTTCACAATCACAAACATATGTATTTTACAAATTGTTACAAGCCCCAATTTTTTGCTTTTATAAATTTAGACCTATTCTTCAATATCACAAAACATCTCTATTTCTTAAGAATGAAATAAAATATTTTTTTGACAAACACGGAATATTTAATTACCAATTAAGACATAAACCCTTTTGTCATTTTGGAAAGAATTTATGGAAAAACTGGTTAAGCGATCATTATCAATATAATTTCTATCGATATCGGATTAAATGGGCTAGATTCGTACCACAAGAATCGCGAAATAGAGCCCATCAACACTCTATGTCTCAAAATAAAGATTTAACTAAAAGAGATTCATATGAAAAAAATGGATTAACTCATTACGAAAAACAACTTTTTTTTGAAGCAGGCTCATTACGTAATCAAAAATCGAATTTTAAAAAACACTATAGATATTATCGTTTATCATATAAATCGATTAATTATGAAGATATGAAAGACTCATATATTGATAGATCACTAGGCCAAGTAAATAATAAAGTAAATAATAAACAAGAGTATTATTATAATTACAATATAAATAAAGAAAAAGGAAATTTTTTTGCTATGCTGGGAGCTATCCCTATCAATAATTATCTAGGAGAAAATAATATTATAGATATGGACAAATTCTTGTATAGAAAATTTTTTGATTGGAGAATTCTTAATTTTTATCTTAGAAATAAGTTGAATATTGAAGCCTGGATTGATATGGATACGGGTACCTGCAGTAACCAAAATACTAAGATCGGGTCCGATAATTATAAAAAAATTGATGCAATTAATAAAAGAGACCCCTTTTATCTTACAATTCATCAAGATGAAGAAATTAACCCATCCAACAAAAAAAAAACACTTTTTGATTGGATGGGAATGAATGAAGAAATACTAAGTTGTCCTATATCAAACCTGGAGCCTTGGTTCTTTCCAGAATTTGCGCTACTTTTTAATGCATATAGAACAAAACCATGGATCATACCAATCAAATTACTTCTTTTGAATTTTAATGGAAATGGTAAGAAAATTCGAACCGGAAAAAAAGAAGCGGATCCTTTTATATCATCGACTCAAAAAGAATATCTTGAATTGTCGAATCAAGGTCAAGAAGAAAAAGCGCTCCCAGACCAAGAAAATCCTGGATCAGATCCACAAAAGCAAATAAGTCTTGGATCAGTTCTCTCAAACCACGAAAAAGATGGTGAAGAAAATTCTACGAGATCGGACATGAAAAAACGTATAAAGAAAAAGAAATACAAGAGAAAAACAGAAGTACAACTTGATTTCTTCCTAAAAAAATATTTGTGTTTGCAATTGAGATGGAGAGGTACTGTTTCTTTCAGGGAAAAAATACTCAATGATATGAAAGTATATTGTTACCTGGTTCGACTGATAAATCCTAGAGACGTTGCTATAGCCTCTATTCAAGGAGGAGAAATTTGTTTGTCTATTTTGATCACTAATAAGGATTTCGCCCTTACAGAATTGACGAAAGGAGGAATGCTTATTATCGAACCCCGTCGTTTGTCTGTAAAAAATGATGGCCAATTTGTTATATATCAAATCGTAGGTATTTCATTGGTTCATAAGAATAAGCGCAAAATTACTAAAGGATACCACGAAAAGGGCTATGTTGAGAAAAAAAATTTTAATGAATTTGTTGCAAAACATCAAAAAATGACTGGAAATAGAAACAAAAATCATTATGATTTGCTTGTTCCTGAAAATATTTTATTCCCTAAACCTAGTAGAGAATTAAGAACTCTAATTTGTTTCAATTCGAAGAATCAAAACGTTATGGCGAGAAATCCAGTATTTTGTACTAACGTAAAAGGCGGGGGTCACTTTTTGGATAAAAACAAAGATTTTTCTAAAGAGAAAAATCAACTAATTCAATTAAAGTTCTTTATTTGGCCCAAATATCGATTAGAAGATTTAATTTGTATGAATCGCTATTGGTTTAATACCAATAATGGGAGTCGTTTCAGTATGGTAAGGGTACATATGTATCCACGATTGAAAATTTGTTAATAGTTTGCTTTTCTTATCGATCATGTCACAAACATGGGACATAAAAACAAAGAAATGGATACATGTCCTGTCTTCCATTCGAGTCTGATACAAGATACCAATTTAAGGGCGTACATATTAATTAGATCCATAAATGAATCAAGAAGCTATTTTTTTTTTAGGTCCAACTTTTATCTTTTTCAGAACTCTACCATCCTTTTTGATGCCTAATATAATTGAAAATTAGATTGATTATTGATAGTGATTTTTTACCAAGTTCAGAACGAACTTAAGATTATTGTATATATCAAATTCAAGTAACTAGTCTTATTATTACTCTTATTATTACTGATCAGTAAAATTCATCTTCAAAAAAGGAGGGAGAGGGGGTTTCGTTTTATGGTAAAAAATTCATTCGTCTTAGTTATGGTTCAAGAAAAAAAAGAAGAAAACTGTGGATCGGTTGAATTTCAAGTATTCCGTTTCACTAATAAGATACGGAGACTTACTTCACATTTAGAATTGCACAGAAAAGACTATTTATCTCAAAGGGGTCTACGGAAAATTTTGGAAAAACGCCAACGTCTACTAGCGTATTTGTTAAAGAAAAATAGAGTACGTTATAAAGAATTAATTAGTAAGTTGAATATTCGGGAGTCAAAAAATCGTTAATTTGAAAAACAATTTCTAATTATTTGATTTTGAATCTTGATGAACTTCTTGTTGTTTTCAACAATTCATGTAGGAATGAATCGAGTAAAAACCTATGAGTATACTAGCTACAGAAAAAGAATTTATGATAGTCAATATGGGACCTCACCACCCATCAATGCACGGCGTTCTTCGTCTCATCGTTACTCTAGATGGTGAACATGTTATTGACTGTGAACCAATATTGGGTTATTTACACCGAGGGATGGAAAAAATTGCGGAAAACCGAACAATTATACAATATCTGCCTTATGTAACCCGTTGGGATTATTTAGCTACTATGTTCACCGAAGCAATAACTGTAAATGGACCCGAACTCTTGGGAAATATTCAAGTACCCAAAAGGGCCAGCTATATCCGAGTAATTATGTTGGAGTTGAGTCGTATAGCTTCCCATCTGCTATGGCTTGGCCCTTTTATGGCAGATATTGGTGCACAGACTCCTTTCTTCTATATTTTCAGAGAAAGAGAATTAGTATATGATCTGTTCGAAGCTGCCACCGGTATGAGGATGATGCATAATTATTTTCGTATCGGAGGAATAGCGGCTGATTTACCTCACGGTTGGATAGATAAATGTTTGGATTTCTGCGATTATTTTTTAACGGGAGTTGCTGAATATCAAAAACTTATTACGCAAAACCCTATTTTTTTAGAACGAGTTGAAGGAGTAGGCATTATTGGTGGAGAAGAAGCAATAAATTGGGGTTTATCCGGACCAATGCTACGAGCGTCTGGAATAGAATGGGATCTTCGTAAAGTTGACCATTATGAGTGTTATGACGAATTTGATTGGGAAGTCCAATGGCAAAAAGAAGGAGATTCGTTAGCTCGTTATTTAGTCCGAATCGGTGAAATGACCGAATCTATAAAGATTATTCAACAGGCTTTAGAAGCAATTCCGGGGGGACCCTATGAAAATTTAGAAATCCGATGTTTTGATAGAGAAAGCGATCCAGAATGGAATGATTTTGAAGATCGATTCATTAGTAAAAAGCCTTCTCCGAGTTTTGAATTGACGAAACAAGAACTTTATGTGAGAGTAGAAGCCCCAAAAGGAGAATTGGGAATTTTTCTGATAGGAGATCAAAGCGGTTTTCCTTGGAGATGGAAAATTCGTCCACCGGGTTTTATCAATTTGCAAATTCTTCCTCAGTTAGTTAAAAGAATGAAATTGGCTGATATTATGACAATATTAGGTAGTATAGATATCATTATGGGGGAAGTTGATCGTTGAAATGATAATTGATAGAACAGAAGTACAAGATATCAATTCTTTTTCCAGATTGGAATCCCTACAAGAGGTCTATGGGATCATGTGGGTACTTGCCCCTATTTTGACTCCTGTAGTGGCAATCACAATAGGTGTCCTAGTAATTGTGTGGTTAGAAAGAGAAATATCCGCAGGAATACAACAACGTATTGGGCCTGAATACGCCAGTCCCTTGGGAATTCTTCAAGCTTTAGCAGATGGGACAAAACTACTTTTCAAAGAAAACCTTCTTCCATCTAGAGGAAATAGTAGTTTATTCAGTATTGGACCATCTATAGCAGTCATAGTAATTCTACTAAGTTCTTCAGTAATTCCTTTTAGTTATAACCTTGTTTTAGCTGACCTTAATATCGGTATTTTTTTATGGATTGCCATTTCAAGTATTGCCCCTATTGGACTTATTATGTCAGGATATGGATCAAATAATAAATATTCCTTTTTAGGCGGTCTGCGAGCTGCTGCTCAATCGATTAGTTATGAAATACCATTAACTTTATGTGTTTTATCAATATCTCTACGTGCGATTCGCTAAAATCTAAACTTTTCATTTTCCTATTGTTTTTCTTTTGTTTCTAGAAAAAAATTCAATAGAAAAATCTAAATCTTCGGTTTTTTATTCATTTATTTATTCTTTAGGTTAATAAATTAGGTTAATAAAAGAAATTTGATAGTTATATATGAGTGAAAGAAAACAACTTTGCAATTCGCAGTACAAGTGGCTTAAGTCTCATTTGCTATGTACAAGCGTTAAGGGTAAGTAATCAAAAGTAAAAGTGTAGGAAGCCCTTACCCTTACCCCAAGATTAGTTGATTGATCATCCTAGCTTGAAGCGGGCTCAAAAGACCAACCCTATGGAATTTTCATTAGCGTTTGTATATATTATAATGCATATATATTACGGGTGTTGAAAACGAAAAATGGGTGGATAGGAAGGAACACCAAAAAACACACAACGGGTTAGTAATGTAGATTATGATTATGTCAATTATCAAAAAGTATACTTCCGCATAACATAAAAAGAACACTAATTGGGGCTTTAAATTGGTAGAAATGATCAGGTAGTACTCCCCACAATTCCGATCCAGAGTATGCTCCTATCCGCTAGTTAAAAAAATAACTATCAGGAACGAAATAATCCTTTACCCTTTTTTTAAGCCCCCCTTTTCTCTCAGAAAAAAGAATAGGAACAAAAAAAAATAGAAAAAATAAAATTCCAATAGGAAAGGATCCTTTTATTCGTTCTTTCATATATTGATGAAATGAAATTCGGGTCATGATTCATGAACTAGTGTAATGTCTAATTCTTTTTTGTAATCGAAACTAAAAGGATGGGTTGAAATATCTATTTCGATTTCGACAAAGCGTATTTTATTGAAGGGTTGATTAAGTTATTACTCAACACAGCAAAATTGAAATTCTTAAAGGATGAGATTAATTCCAATTTTTTTTTTATCCTTAGAGTAGACAGAATTCCTGTGGTATAATTTTGGAACTTCCGCTAGATTTTGACTTTATCTATCCTATAACCATATGAAGATAACTAATACCGGTCTCGTTCTTACATTTATTTGTGGCCCTGAGGAGCCGTATGAGGTGAAAATCTCATGTACGGTTTTGTAATAGCGATGGCAACCGTAATGCTACCACCGACTATGATTATCTAATAGTTCAAGTACAGTTGATATAGTTGGGGCACAATCAAAATATGGTTTTTGGGGGTGGAATTTGTGGCGTCAACCTATAGGGTTTATCGTTTTTCTAATTTCTTCCCTAGCGGAATGCGAGCGATTACCTTTTGATTTACCAGAAGCCGAAGAAGAACTAGTAGCGGGTTATCAAACCGAATATTCAGGAATCAAATTTGGTTTATTTTACGTTGCTTCCTATCTAAATCTATTAGTTTCCTCATTATTTGTAACAGTTCTTTACTTGGGGGGTTGGAATCTTTCCATTCCATACATATTTGTTCCTGAACTATTTGAAATAAAAAAAGTGGATGGAATCTTTGGAACGACAATTAGTATCTTTATTACATTAGCCAAAACTTATTTGTTCTTGTTTTTTCCGATTACAACAAGATGGACTTTACCGAGACTAAGAATGGACCAACTGTTAAATCTTGGCTGGAAATTTCTTTTACCTATTTCTCTCGGTAATCTATTATTAACAACTTCTTCCCAACTCCTTTCGCTATAAAAAAAGGAATAGAATATTCACTACTTGTCTCAACCAAGAGAAAGAAAGAAACTCAAATTATTCATAGATATTCACGATATGTTTCCTATGGTAATTGGTTTCATGAATTATGGTCAACAAACAATACGAGCTGCAAGGTACATCGGTCAAAGTTTCATGATTACTTTATCCCAAGCAAATCGTTTACCTGTAACTATTCAATATCCTTATGAAAAATTAATGACATCGGAGCGTTTTCGCGGTCGAATCCATTTTGAATTTGATAAATGTATTGCTTGTGAAGTATGCGTTCGCGTATGTCCTATAGATCTGCCTGTTGTTGATTGGAAATTTGAAACAGATATTCGAAAGAAACGATTACTTAATTACAGTATTGATTTTGGAATTTGTATTTTTTGTGGTAACTGTGTTGAGTATTGTCCAACAAATTGTTTATCAATGACTGAAGAATATGAACTTGCTACTTACGACCGTCACGAATTGAATTATAATCAAATTGCATTAGGTCGGTTACCAATGTCAGTAATTGAAGATTTGACAATTCGAACAGTGTTGAATTCGCCTCAAAGAAAAAATGACTAAACCCTTTAATTTTGAATTACTAAGGTTCCATTTTGGTATATTTGGTATAAAGGAATAAGGTTTTTTCTTTGCTTGAACAATAACTCCAAATCCCAACTATTGATTGGTTGATGAGAAGTCCAACTTAATTTGTATTGAAATGAAATAATATATACACGAAAGCTTTTTGAAACTATATTATATAGCTTAAATTGCAAATTGATATTTCGAATAAAGAAAAGAACGAAATTGATTCAATAACAGTATCCACACCAATTCCCACTTAATAGATTTGAATTTAATTCAATTGGAATTGGGAATGTCTCATAAAAAAAAATGCCTGGTCGGTTCAATAAGTTCATGAAAAAGATTTCGATTTATTTATTTCTTATTTTAATATAATGGATTTGCCTGGACCAATACATGATTTTCTTGTAGTTTTTCTGGGATCAGGTCTTATATTAGGAGGTCTAGGGGTGGTATTATTTAGCAACCCCATTTATTCTGCCTTTTCCTTGGGATTGGTTCTTGTTTGTATATCCTTATTCTATATTCTATCAAATTCCCATTTTGTAGCTGCCGCGCAGCTCCTTATTTACGTGGGAGCTGTAAATGTTTTAATCATATTTGCTGTAATGTTCATGAATGGTTCAGACTATTCCAAAGATTCGAATGAAAATCTTTGGACTGTTGGTCACGGACTTACTTCCCTGGTTTGTACAAGTATTTTTTTTTCAATAATCGCTACTATTCTAGATACGTCGTGGTACGGGATTATTTGGACTACACGACCCAACCAGATTGTGGAACAAGATTTGATAAGTAATAGTCAACAAATTGGAATTCATTTATCAACCGACTTTTTTCTTCCATTTGAACTCGTTTCAATAATTCTTTTAGTTGCTTTGATAGGTGCAATTGCCGTGGCTCGTCAGTAACAAATCTTTAGAACTAGAAACAGCAATACCAATTCGACTTTTTATGTGTTATCACATCTATTTCCCTTAAATTCTTTAAAGTAGAATTGAATACTATTCGTGGATCAATAGAAAAAACCAAAATTTTTGTGTATTCGATCTATTATCAAATAGATTCTTTTGTTCCGTACTTGGTATATTCGAAGCAATCAAATCACTTGCATTATTGTTCATATTGAAATAAATAAAAATTGGTACGGAGTTGGTCAATGATGCTCGAGCATGTACTTGTTTTGAGTGCCTATTTATTTTCTATTGGTATCTATGGATTGATTACGAGCCAAAATATGGTTCGGGCCCTGATGTGTCTTGAACTTATACTAAATGCGGTTAATATCAATTTCGTAACATTCTCTTATTTTTTTGATAGTCGACAATTAAAAGGAGATATTTTCTCAATTTTTGTTATAGCTATTGCAGCCGCCGAAGCAGCTATCGGATCAGCTATTGTTTCGTCAATTTATCGTAACAGAAAATCGACTCGTATCAATCAATCGACTTTGTTGAATAAGTAGTATTTAGAAATCCTAATCATAGTATTCATCACTTCGGCTTTAGGATATATAATATGCACTAACCTCGAGCATGTTTGTGAAACCGGAAGAAATCAAAGTATCCTTGTTCCTTCTTAGGAGTTGATCCAGAAGTGGGTTAATTATAAAAATTCTGGTAAATCATCGATTCATCTGGTGTTTAAATATACGATGTTTCAAAATTGACTAGATCGAAAATGAAAAAGTTCAAAACATAAATTGATAGATCCAATGTCACATTCAGTAAAGATTTATGATACATGTATAGGGTGTACTCAATGTGTCCGAGCTTGCCCCACAGATGTATTAGAAATGATACCGTGGGACGGATGTAAAGCAAAGCAAATTGCTTCTGCTCCAAGAACAGAGGATTGTGTTGGTTGTAAGCGATGCGAATCCGCCTGTCCAACGGATTTCTTGAGTGTTCGGGTTTATTTATGGCATGAAACAACTCGAAGCATGGGTCTAGCTTATTGATATTGATACGTTCCAAAAAACCCACTTGAATCCGTTTTGAATACAGTTTCTTTTTTTTACCGATTACCGACAAAAACCCGTCCTCGAAACTCGAAAATAGAATATATTCTTATTTTTTTCTTTTTCGAGGACGGGTTTTTCTGGGCCAAGTGTATCTTGTCTTTACCACGAATTATTTTCCTTGGTTAACACTAATTGTAGTTTTTCCAATAGCCGCGGGTTCTTTAATTTTCTTTCTCCCTCATAGGGGAAATAAGGTGACTAGAGGATATACAATATATATATGTGTCTTAGAACTCCTTCTAACGACCTATGCATTCTGTTCTAATTTCCAATTGGACGATCTATTAATCCAGCTGGCCGAGGATGATAAATGGATCACCTTTTTTGATTTTGACTGGCGGTTGGGAATAGATGGACTTTCCATAGGACCCATTTTACTGACGGGATTTATTACTACTTTAGCTACTGTAGCGGCTCGGCCAGTTACTCGGAATTCCCGACTATTCCATTTCCTGATGTTAGCGATGTACAGCGGTCAAATAGGATCATTTTCTTCTCGAGACCTTTTACTTTTTTTCATCATGTGGGAATTAGAATTAATTCCCGTTTATCTACTTCTGGCCGCGTGGGGTGGAAAGAAACGCCTTTATTCAGCCACAAAATTTATTTTGTACACTGCGGGAGGTTCCGTTTTTCTTTTAATAGGAGTTTTGGGTATCGGTTTATATGGTTCCAACGAACCAACATTAAATTTGGAAACATTAGTTAATCAATCGTATCCTGTGGCACTGGAACTAATATTCTATATTGGATTTTTTATTGCTTTTGCTATCAAATTACCGATTATACCCTTCCATACGTGGTTACCAGACACCCACGGAGAGGCACATTACAGTACTTGTATGCTTCTAGCCGGAATCTTATTAAAAATGGGAGCGTATGGGTTGATTCGGATCAATATGGAATTATTACCGAACGCCCATTCTATATTTTCCCCCTGGTTCATGATAGTAGGTACCATGCAAATAATTTATGCAGCTTCAACATCTCCTGGACAACGGAATTTAAAAAAACGAATAGCCTATTCCTCTGTATCTCATATGGGTTTCATAATTCTAGGAATTGGATCGATAACCGATACAGGACTCAACGGAGCCATTTTACAAATAATTTCTCATGGGTTTATTAGTGCTGCACTTTTTTTCTTGGCAGGAACGAGTTATGATAGAATACGTCTTGCTTATCTCGACGAGATGGGTGGACTGGCTATCACAATTCCAAAGATATTCACACTATTCAGTATCTTATCCATGGCTTCGCTTGCACTGCCCGGCATGAGCGGTTTTGTTGCGGAATTTATAGTATTTTTGGGAATAATTACCGGCCAAAATTTATTTTTAATGCCAAAAATACTAATCACTTTTGTAATGGCAATTGGAATGATATTAACTCCTATTTATTCATTATCTATGTTACGGCAAATGTTCTATGGGTACAAACTATTTAATGCCCCACCAAACTCTTCTTTTTTTGATTCGGGCCCCCGGGAGTTATTTGTTTTGATCTCTATTCTTATACCCGTAATAGGTATTGGTATTTATCCGGATTTCGTTCTCGCACTATCAGTGGACAAGGCCGAAGCTATTATATCTAATTTTTTTTTATAGATAGTTTGCACGACTAAAAAAAAAATAAAAAAGAAATCCCACGGTTAAAAAAAGTTTGGTAGGCAATGAACAAGGAAGTTTTTTTCTTCTCTTCAGTTTCAGTTAAATAAAAAAAAGAAGTAAAATAATCGCATTTTACTTGTGACCAAACGCCAAAAGCTTTTGTAAGAACCTTTTGAATCGACGTACTTGCTTGATTCAAAAGGTTCTCGACGTCTTACACTAACACTAAGTTTCGTTTCGATCTATGCGCTGTCCTATGTTTGTCTTGATCAAGCCCTTTCCTCAATTCAAGTAGATGTTAATTAAATGAACCATAACTATGTAACCCTATTCCTAATAGATTGACTCCGAAATAGCATACCCAAATTATAAGAAATCCCGTAGAAGCGACAATTGCGGAATTTACACTTTCAAAAATTTTATTTGTTCGAGTATGTAAATAAATCCCGAATATAGTCCAAGTAATAAATGCCCAAGTTTCTTTTGGATCCCAATTCCAATAAGAACCCCACGCCTCATTAGCCCATACTGCTCCCGAAAGAATCCCAATGGTTAAAAAGATAAATCCTAAACTAATAATACGATAACTCCAACGATCCAATTGTTGAATCACTTGATACCTGTAATAATTTCTAGCGGAAAAGGTATTTAGTAAAACATTCTTTTTTTCGTTCATGTATTGGTGGATTTCACCGAAGCAAAACGACTCATTTACATTTAACAAATTTGTTCTTTTAAAAAAAATCCTTATAACTTTTCGAAATGTAATGACTAGAAGAGCCATGGATAATAAAGATCCACATACAAGAGCTGCATAGCCCAATACCATCATACTTACGTGCATCATTAACCACCGGACTTGGAGAGCAGGTACTAATATTACGGATTGATGCATTTTAGTTAAAAAACCCGAAGTCGCAAAGCCTTGGGTAAAAATAGCACTTGGTGCCGTTATCGCGCTTAAATGATTTTTATTATTTTTAAAATAAAAAATCCTATGAATAATGGAGAAATTCCATGAAAGAAAGATTAATGATTCATATAAATCACTTAATGGGAAATGCCTCGAGTAAATCCAACGGGTGATTAATAATCCTGTTAGACAGAAAGCGGTAGCTATCATCCCCTTTTCTGATGAATCGTATAGTCCTCTTATTTCATCGACTAATAAGGTTAGTAAATATATTGGAATTCCAATTGAAACGACCGAAAAGGATATATGCGTTAATATATGCTCTAACGTTGAAAAGATCATAAAAAAAAAAAGAAAAGCGAGAATACCTCAAATATGCAGAATGGAAATCATAAATTAAATTCCTTAGAGTACCTTTTGTATATCTTTTTGGAGATGCTATGCCGCCACTCGGACTCGAACCGAGATGCTCTCGCACTGCTTCCTAAGAGCAGCGTGTCTACCGATTTCACCATAGCGGCTTGCTCGAAATCATAATAACCTATTATTAGTCAATCGTCGAGATTGAAATGGAGATTTAAAGATTCCACCTTTTGTTGTCTTATTTAATTATTAAAGGTTTCGGGGTTATTTAACTTAACTTTCATAGTTTCTGGTTTAATAAACTAGAACTGTTCTAACAACTGAGTTAGAACTTCAATCCAGGGAACAGCTCAAAAAGGGGTTCTTTCTATTTTTTCATTTTTTCTAATTTTTGCGTTTGGGTTGTCGGAATTGTTAGGTTTTTTTCAGTATTCATTTGTGTTAAGATTGATCAAATCACTTAGGTATTGGGCTGGACGTATTAGAAACAATAACAAAAATTTAATTTCTATCGTAATTGAATTTGTACCCTACTTCAAAAAAATCTTTCTAAATTAGAATTCAAAAATAGATATATGTTGATAGATTCTCCCTGTCAAACATATAATTTTTTTTAATCACTTAAAAATTTTACACTATTCACGATTCTTATACAATATCTGCCTAAACGGGAAGGGATGCTTTTGGCAATTGAAGTCCAAGTGCATGGTATATGGTTATATATAGTGATTCAGAAAAATAATAATTTAGAAAGTTCAAAAAAAGGTTCTATACTGAATCAATTAGTTTCAACAACCCATTGATTTTTCCTAAAGATTGTATATCTCCTCCTCTATAGCATAAACGGAAAGGCCTAAATCTAAAAAAATTTCTTGTTGTTTAGGGCGTATGGTGGGGTGATGGGGAAAATAAGAATCCCCATCCTGGGAAGACAAAAAATATTCAAATAAAAAGAAAGGTTAAACTTTCGAGTTTGTCTTAATTCCGTTTTGAAATAAAAAAAAAGTACGCTTTTTTTTTTTTAGTTTTCAAATTCAGTAGACAAATCAATTGGTTCAAAACATTACGAAAGGGGACTGGTTTCTTACTTTTTTCGACTTTTCTATAGTATAAAGTCTAAACACAATTAACTCATTTTTGATTTTTGAGTCAGGCGTATTCAGATTATTCCAACGTTTTCTTATTTATTTGTTTTACAAAAAAACTTTGCGAATTCCCAATAGAAAGGGATTTCGCTAAGGAAAAAGCCTTCGATGTTGACCAATACCCTCCCTTTTTCCAAATATTCTTACGAATATGGTTTTTTAATAGAGAAGTACGTTTTTTTGGAACTGCCATTCAAAAAAGAAAAGATTATTCATTGCTGAAATTGGATGTGAAAGACATCTATTGTTAAAATAAATCATTTTGGGGTTTTACTATTTATTTCATTATCCGTGTATTTTTTCTAGTTGAAGTTGATAAAAAAAAGAAAAAAAGCCCTTCCGCGTTTATCTTTGTTTATTTTTGGCATGCTCTATTTATACATGAAAAATACATTGAACAGGTTTTATCGTCCGAATCTTTTTTTTAGTAATTGGTTATTTAATGCCATTTATTGTAATGCAAGACAATCAATACGTTCCGAGATGAACTAGTTAATGATTCTGAATAAACAAAAAAATAAACAAATTAAAAATACCTAGTTCGT